TCATTTTAGTGCTCCCAGATAAAGGAGAGCTCTTTCTAGGTGGGTCGCTTCGCGCAAGACATTGCTTAGGACCAACGGGTCACACGACAGGTGCACGATCGACTTTGCACGCTCCATCCTTCGCCCTTAAACCCCGGAGAGCTTTGAGTTGCTTCGCCCTTTCGCCTATCGGCTTGGCAGGCAAGCTACCTTGATCCGTCTTCGGCTTCGATTTGTTATGCCCAGCAGCTCCAACAAGCCCTAAAGTATCTTGCCGCCTAAAACTCTGCCAAGAAAGCCCTGCTTTACCTTTGATCCTATGTGCCCAGAGAATGCTATGCGTTCTCCACTTTCGGACCTCGCAAAGAGAGAACGTGCTTTTTCCTCTCACTTTCTGTCTCATTCGCGGAGCGAAGAAAGCGGGCTTTGCCCCAGCTACCGCTATCCTTGGGAAACCAAAAGAGCTAGCGAAGGCAAGGGATGCAGTCTCTCTCTTGGCCTTTGGAGAGGAGAAGGCAGAGAAGAAGACGTCCTTCACTAAAGTTTTTGTGCTTCCTGCGCCCTTACTAGCAAAGGCGCTCTTAGACGAAGACAAAGGAGGCATTCCGGTAGGAAGGCCGACCACTACATAAGCGGCCATTAGTCCAGGAGAGAAGCAAGCTACCTTTCTTTGATCCATCTTCCCGGGCAGGAAAGAGAACGAAAAGAGGCCGCTGATGGTGTTCGTGGTAGGTTCTAGGATCTTGCGCGGCGGAGCGAACTCCTCGATCGTGTTCATTTTTTTCTGGCAGCCCCCCTTGATCCATCGTACTGGAGCGATCTGAGAAGAACGATTAGGGTCATATTCTATACTCTCTACAATGCCCATAGAGGAAGTGCTTCGTTTCAGATCAATTCTTCGCAGCAATCGCTTCGAGCCACCCCCTCGGTGAAAAACCGTAATACGCCCTGAGGAATTCCTACCAGCAGACTTTCCTGTACTCAAAGTTAATTGTCTAAGTGCTCTTGCTCTCCCTGGTCTCATTGTCTATCTCGTAATCATTTGATTCCGTCTGACTCCTCCTACTCCTCCTTTCCGAAAAGATCATCCTTGGTCCTTTTGACATAAGATTCTCGGCCACCTCTGGTCCGGGTGCTCAACTTTACTTTTAGTAGATCGTGACTATGATTTTAGATCGCTGAGTTATTTAAGCAATTCTTTCTATATTCTATATATTATTATTTATATTATTTTTTAGTCTTTCTTTTGATAAAAATGGATTCCGAACAGAAGAAGACAAGACTTCTTCCTGTATTAGTAGTGAAGGAAGAATTAGTGGTTGGTTTGATTGTTGACCAATGAAAAGCATGGGAGAAAGAAAGATGCATTTTCGAAACTCAAAAGTAAGGGACCCTTGTTTACAAAGCTGTCACTCCAAGAACTCTAAGTCAAGCATCTTTGGGAATATCCAGATTAGTCTTCTTTTCTTCTTCCTCTTGACCCTTCATTGATTGATCTCGTTCCCACTGAAACCCCCTACTTCAAGGGGAATCGAAGAAGTGAAAGAGATAGTGAAACTGGGGCAAGAAGAACTTAAGGCTCAAAAGATTCAATTCTTGCTGCTGGTAACCGGTCTGCCGGTCGATAAGCAGCAGCTACAGGACGAGAGCTAAGCTAGCCAGCCGCCAACCAAGCAAATGCGCAGATCCTTCTCCTTCCACTTGTGGCCTTCTTCGACCCGATCTCTGGTACAGTACTGTGAAGTCCGAAAAGGAGCATTACTTCGAACCAACAAGCATTGGCTTGCAGTGATTACAGAAGGTAAGATCTATTATCCACCAATAGCTTCGCTAGTTCTCATAGGGGCCTTACTCCTTCGACTAACTCAACTAAATCAACGGAAAAATGTATTGCGGAAAAGACTCAACTAGTGTCATAGAACGACTAAGACTATGATGCTCGTGCAATCAATAAAGGAAAGGGGAGAAGTACTTAATGCACTGTAAGTAGACTAAGGAGTCACGCTAGGGCCCCAGACTCCAATGGGTCCCTTCGCTCCACTATGACAGCTAAACTAAGTAAAAATCTTCATCTCTCTGTAAGCCACTAAACGGGTTCTACACCTAAATAGGTTACGGTAGGTGTGACTAATCACTAATCTAATCTCAATAAAAAAATGCCACAACCTGAGTCTTTCCTGCCATTAAGCGCTTCTAGCACCGGTAGCGCCTGTTGCCTAGCTAGTAGCTCTCTTGGTTTGGCATTAGCAGCCGTTCGGAATCGTAGAAGGAAGACTCTATCCCGCCGCGGTCAAATACCCCCGGCAATCTCCGGAATGCTAGCTGGTACTTAACCTCATACTATTATTAGTAGGCTTCTAGAGAAGCCAACTCCTTTCAAGCAAGAAGGACTCGGATTACTCACCGCTTGAATTTAGCTAGTTCTATTTGCACTAATCCGAATCTGTGTTCTGAGTTGCTAACTGCACTCTGTCTTCTTCCTATCAGGGGAATATCTATCTTTCTCTCTCTTGTGTCATATCTCTTGTTTCGGATATCAAACCGGACGGTATAGTATATGAAGAAAGAGATTGTTGACGTGCTGTTAGTAGACTCAACACTCATTTAGAGGACTTTACAAGCAAGAGTAGTAATAGCACATGGCGAAGACGTATCACGTTAGGGTCCGAAGGGAAAAAAACCTCTATCTGTCCGTTGCTCTGTCCACGAATAGCGTCCGTTGCTTCTTCATTCCTGGCTGGCAAGCTCAGTTCTTTCTGTTCTAATCACTTCAATTCCCGTACACGCTTGCAGACCTTCACTTCAATCAAATAAAGAAATTCCCTACCCTAAATAGTCCTAGGAAAGAAATGTCACGTACGGCACTTCCTAGCCAGCTCCTAACAGAGTAGGATAGCTCCCTCCAGCCGTCAATTACAGGCTTAGGTATTAAGCTCACTGCTCCGGGTAAAGAAAAGGGTCCCCCTTCCATTCGGAGCAAGCATCGTAATCGTACCGCTAATCCATAGGAAAATCAAAACCTCTACGTATTGCTCATTCGCCGTCCTTGGTTAGTCCCGTTTTTCTGTGAGGAGCTTAAAAGGTACGAAGTTTCTTTCTTCCTAGCAGCCTATGTATAGTGTGAAGTGCGAGGTCTTTCCACTTACGAATTCCTGCTATTCAAAGGGTGAAGCATACCGAGGAACGCCTACTACTCGACTAATAGGAGAGGAACGCCTTTGACTTCTTTCTCTTTCGAAAAAAAGGAATGTAGTTAGCCTAATTACTGGGATGATGATTGGATCAGCAACTTCTCTTGAAGCTGGACATGGTAGGCTGGTTTTGTCAACTCATTTGCTTCCGCGCTCTCTTCTGTAAACGACCTGCTTACTTCTCCACTGACCCACTCATAGACTTTCTCTTATAGACTACGCATGGATGCTTTCCTATATCAAGAAGAAAGCGAGAAGTCCGTTGGGATGCTAGATAGACTGATTCCCCTGGGTCCATAGCGTCACACCCTCATAAAGACAGTGACGTCCTATCCTATCATGCTCTCACAGGCGAGAAAGTTCTTCCTTCTAATTGAATGTCCTATTCCCCTGCCCGAGTCACTCTTCTTTCAGGCTTAAGGGGCAGCCAGGACATCAGAAGTCAATTCAAGACTTAACAGGATCGGTATATGGTTTTGCATCAAAGGCAATTCGCGGTGAAAGAAAGTAGTCTCTGTTAGCTCTTGCTTCAACCTTGACATCAGTCAATGAGGTTCCTAGGAAAGTCAATGATTTTGTTGCAAAAGCTCTTCTTCTAGCTACAAGCATTCCCTCTTCAGTGGAATGAACTACTTGTCAATGAAAGGGCCGTCAATTCCCCATCAACTTGATAAATTAGCATCGGAATCAGACTCTGAAAGGGAAGCGGATGCCACAACTACTGTAAAGTCAAGAGTTTCATAGGGAAGGTGACGCATCAAATGCTACTATAGTCGACTCAGTTACTGGTTTTGCTGTATTAGTAGCGAAAGGCTGAGGCGTATAATAGAACAAGGTATGTTCCGGTAAAAGATTATCTGGTTGGGATAGGGATCTCTCCTTCTTCATTTCTCAAGGCCGGTAAGGAATCAAGAAAAGTGGTTGGGAAGTGCCCGGCCATCTACTAAGAGCTACTAGGAGCTAACTAGCTATCTTGGAAATGCTCTAAACCGTAGAATCACAACAGCCCTTCTCTTAGGGCAACAGGGGAACAAGGAACCAGGGAAAGACCAACACAACTTCCTTGACTTCCTAGGCTTAGAAACTCATTCCTATAAACGGGAAAAGCTTACTAACCTTACAACTCTGGAAGGGATTACTTTCTTACCAACTGACATGGCTTACCTTACTAACAACTAACAAACATTCCTGGGATTACTTCCTGACAGGGCTTAGCTTACTTACTAACCTTCCTTACACGGAATTACAGGGAAGCCAACACCCGGGATGTTCCGAGTGAAAGTAGAAGTTTAATCGGAACTGTCGAAAGATTACTACAGAAAAGAACCCATAAGATGTCCCTTACATATACCGATGTAAACAAAGATCTGAACGATTGAGAGAAGGAAGATAGAGAGTATGATAGGGGAAAGGATAGCAGTAGAACTCTTACATACCAAATTCAAACGGTTATCCTCCTAGGCTAGTAAACCTAGTCGGAATGAAGAGTACGGGAGAAGGAAGACAGATTAGGAGAGTGTTCAGTGGATACAAAGAGACCAACAGTTCTTCGGAAGCAGAAGGAAAGAAAGCAGGAGAAACACAAACTGACCGAGCTAGCGATGTTCCTATTAGGCTTGGAGAACTACTCGGAGGATGAAAGAAAGAGACAGGGAACAAAGCACAGTATACATCCTACTAGAGCTGCTAACCGGTATTCCTCGGTGTGGTTCCGTCCTTTAAGCCAGGGAAGCGAAAAAACACAATGAACCAAGCGGAACAGACGGGATACAGTCACATCAGTACAAACAAACAAGGAATACTAATTAAACAGAAGCTACACTGGGTACGTACTTAGCTACGATCGCTCGGAGGCCGTTCTTCGAGTAAGAGACTAAGCAGGCTTCGCTCCTTCGTTTCGTACAGGTGCTGAAAGTCTAGTTTTCCGTTCATTTCTTGCTTGTCGGTTGGGAGTTTGTTTGCAGGCTAAGGATGTTTGTTTAACTCTCCAAGGAGGGCCAATGGAAGGGAGAGAGTACAGCATATTCCCAGTGGAGGAAGAAAGTATTTGAAACAAAACTAAGGGAAGTAGCATTCCGAGTACAAAGTTTTACTAATTGGCTCAGTTGGACTGAAAGGGTACCGGAAGGAAGAATGAGAGCTAAACAACTTGGAGTTCCCAAAAAATAAACAGTGAAATCTCGTTCCAAAAAAAGAGACAGACAAACCAGGCTTATCGATTGACAGAATAATACGTATATAAGAAGAAGGCTGCTTAGAGGAGAGTGATCTGTTCATCTAACTCAAAATATTGTAAGAAGAAGAAGGATGGAGCAGAAAGATAGAAAGAGCAGTTGCTGGAAATAAGATAAATAGTCGAGTTCTTCCCTCTCGTTTTTCGGACCTCTAACTATCACTAAACAAGAATATCATAAGAGAAGAAAGATCGTTTTTAGAAAAGAAAGAACGTTTTGATTCGAGGCGGATCCTTTCTTTACCTTTACAAGTTGAAAAGAAAGTGGAGGCAGGTAGTAGCTCTGGAAGAGTAAAGGACTGAAAATCCTTCTGTAAGCGGTTCGAATCCGCACCCACTTAGAGCTCTGGCATAGGTTAAGGCTAAATACTGAAGAAAGATTTGAGTACGCTGTTTGATGAGCCTGCGTAGTATTAGGTAGTTGGTTAGGTAAAGGCTGACCAAGCCAATGATGCTTAGCTGGTCTTTTCGGACGATCAGCCACACCTTAGGCCGCTATCTCCCGACTGAACTATTGGTGGGAGTAAGCTCTTTCAAACTTCATCCAGTTAATCTATCTCTGTCAGTCTTTTATTACTTCCTTACTTATTATCCTCTAACTAAGACAGGAAGAACAGCTATCACTAGGAAGAAAGTAGGAGAATCTCCTTCTGCATTCCAAATCATCTCAGAGTCGGATTCAGCCATTTTCCCGGGATGCCATTCCTTGTGTGCTTTAGGCGAAATTCCTTTTCTGGCATATGCTTCAGTGAGCTCGGTTCAGGAACTTTCCTCCGTTGAGATTTTAAAAAAAGATTGCCAAATCGTTCTCTATCGAATCTCCGTCTAGAGCCAAATGAAATAGATTCCCCCTGCCTCCTGGCTCCACTGGGCTAGTAGAAGACATTGAGAATTCATGGGAAGAATCTGCTTGCTCGACCAAGGAGAGAGGAAAGAGACTAAAAAAAGTGTGAATATGTACAGTCTCTAGTGAGGCCGCTTACTCGTCAATTGCTCCTTCTTGGCTTCCTGAGTATGTAATGCGATTGAAGCTTTTAGAGAATCTCGTAGTGATTTAATAAATCCAGGTAGGAAAAGTGCTCAATAGGTATCCCCCGTAGCCCTTCGGTAAAAATAGCGGAAAGATAACCGATGCTTTGACTTGACTCTCCCCTCTAACCCTTTGCCCTCCTGCCTGCGGATTGCCAGAAAAGACATGTGAGTACGCCCCTCATGCTTTGCGTTCTTTGCTTTGTCCAACCCCTTACCTGCACCTATAACATAACTATACACCACTGTGGACTAATAGCTGAACGCTTTATGAAATGTCCGTGGTCGGAATAGAAGGCTTCTTTCGAGGAAGTGAAGGTGGAGATAGACTGACTCGCTTTTCTGTTTTGTCTTCGCCCGCCTCTTTCCCAACAATTCAAATATCCTATCCCTGCCCTTATTGACTAAAGGGATCCTTAGACCCGGACTCCCACGACTATTAAGAAAGCACTGCTCTTTCTTTCCTCACATCTACCTAACCAAGCACTGCTCTTTCTTTCCTCACATCTACCTAACCAAGAACGACTACCCTTAACTAAGTTCAGAAAGGGATTGACCCTGCTACCGAAATGAACCTGATTTGGCCGGAGTGAATAGTAAGTTGCTGCTACCTTTGCTGCCGTAGGAGGACTCAGTCTCACACAGCTGAAAGAGAAGATGCGCTACTAATGCGTCTCAACGCCCCACCAATACTCGCAACTGGTTAAGGAAGAATGACTACTGACTACTTTGAAGGTATAGATCAAGAGATTGGGTGTAATCGCTCTGGTCAGATCCTGCTCTTCATTGACGGAGAGTCCTCGCTTTGTATAGACAGCGGTACAAGCAGTCCTGGAAGACCTATTTCATCTTTCCTTTTTTCTTACTTTTCCATCTATATAAAATGAAAGTTTTGGATTCCTACTGTCCTCTTACGAAGGAAAATGGTATTTCATCAAATCCTCGGTATATAAAGAGAAAGTTTGACAAAGAAAAACCGAATTCCTCGATTGACAAGTCCAATCCTATTTGAATTCCTATTTCCGGTTTCACTTCCTCAGTTAAGTGATAAAGCGGGATCTTTCATTTAAAATAAGTCAGCGTGCAAGAGCTAGAGTCAGAATGGAATTAGAAGTAAGAAGTGAAAAGTAAGGATTCGAAGTCAACTTGAAAAGCAAATGAGTCAGGTGATAGAGTTACCTTGGTTCGTAAGTACCCCTCTTTTCTATTAGTAGTCAGTCCGCGTTCTAATCCCTTTTGAAAGAGCTAGAGGAACGAAGGTACTCAGCCTCCTGGGGCAAGTGGGAGCGACACACTGAATGAACCAACTCCAATGGAGCAGGATCAAGAAGAAGTGAAGCTACGTAAAAGTGAGCGTGGTAGAATCTCTCGTCGTCGATTTGAGATTGAGGGAGATCCGGGGAATATTATTCTGTCACCCAAAACTACCACTCCTTCTGTCGGAAAAAGGACTTGCCCTATATTGAAATGAAATCGAAACGAATGGAACGCGACAGAGCACTCCCTATCATCAGGTAGTGCTCGCCATTCAGAACTATGATATCGTCTTCTAGTCTATTCGGCAGGTCCAAGTTGTTTTGGTCTTATAAGCTCAGGTTCTTGAGTTTTGGGAATTTCCTTCCATTGGCTGGTTCAAATTCAATACGGATGGTGCTTCCAAGAGGAACCTTTTCTTGCATGGTGCTGCAACGGGACATTCTGGTAAGTCGGGTGCTGGTGGCCTTCTCCGAGACTGTTCAGGAACATGGATCTATGGGTATACCTGCAAAATAGCTTTCTCTACGAGCCTACAAGCTTCACTTTGGTTTAGCTTCCAACTAAGGCTAAGGGAGTAGTTTCCCCGGGATTGAGTGAACGAGCTCATAGCCCTCCACCCGTACCACAAAAGCGCTAATTTATATCAAAAAGACCGGGAAAACGTGAATCTATCCCGAACATTTCCTAAAATACTGGATAAACTGACTCAGATCGGTCTCCCTCAATCGAGAGGCTCGCTTGCTCTCTTCACTTCAACTTCATAGAAGAGGGAAGGAGCTATGCATAGGGGTGATTCCGGTGGAGATGGAATGAATGCATTGACAGTTCGGTCTGATCCGTATTATTCGTATATCTATTTATGGGATATTTGCCTTAGCGGAATCATTAGAAGGCTTTGGGCGGGGAAACCCAACTGCAAGACCAGAGGCTACTGAAAGGAAGATACTATCTCTTCTTGAGCTTCCGATTGACATACCGAGATTGATTCAATGAAAGTCCCTAGCGCAGGTGAGACCTAATCCTATGTTTACTTTTCATTCAAATCAGCTTCCTGATGACTAAAGAAGACTTTGATCCTTAAGGTTGTTGGTCCAACGACTCAACTTCTTTCTTTTGAAATATCGTAAGAGAAGAAGGTTGACAAGAAGAATAATTTGTCTCCTGTGATTGTAGTTCAATCGGTCGTTTGTCTCTAGAAGAAAGAAGCCTACTTGTAGAAGAGAAGAAGCGGGGTAGAGGAATTGGTCAACTCATCAGGCTCATGACCTGAAGATTACAGGTTCGAATCCTGTCCCCGCATAAAGAACAAACAAACAATAGAAAAAAGAAAAAATTGGATTTGAAGAGTCAAAGTCAAATAAATGATCATTCGGTGGGGACTGCTCCGCCGACATTGGAACGAGGCTAACCGCTGCTTCTCACAACCTCTGGTGCCGGTGGAGGTTTGACCTCGGCGCCGATGAGGATTAACTATGTGAGGATTAAGGTGCCGGACGTCATCCGCAACGTAAAGATCGTGGTGCACAGTGTGTACTTGCCATTTCCACATATTAATCCTGTGGCTGCGGCTTACGACAGTATCCTAGGAGGCTCAGAAGTCTCAGGAGGAGATCAGACGATGGAAGGAAGGATTTCAATCTTCGATCTTCGTTACCATTCCAAAGTTTATTATTTAGCTTTCGATTAAAAGTGAGTGTTTGTTTGCTCAGACTCAGACTAAAATGCGACTCTATGCCTTACCGGTAGAAAACGACCTCTGTGGCGGGATTTACCAGGTCAAATTCAACGGGACCCTAGCCTGCAGTCGTCAACCGGTCCGCTTCCTTGAATGAGAGTAGGTCTTCCCGATCCACGAATACTATCTGTTGTCCTTTACTTGTTTAGTGGCATCTGGAATTGTCTGTTTCGGTATTCACTCTTGTAAAGGGCCGAACTAAGCTAAACGCTTGGCTTGTCTTCTTATAGGGTCCCAACCGACCAGTACATTCAATATCGAAATCCGTTACTGTTACAGAAGAGAATTAAGATAACGAGGCTTGGAGTATCTAAAACTAAGTCCAGCGAACTGGAAGTCTCTTCAGACTCCCTCATTGCTTGGCTATCGAAGTGGACTTGTACCTTTTTCGCGTGCGTCGACACGACAATGCTTACCTTTCTAGCTTTTACCCTTCTTCTCCGGAAGTAATAGAAAGAATACAACTATAATAAGGGGAACTACTATATATATTACAGCAGGAGAAATTCCAACATGAAAGAAAGCAGGCGGTGCACTTAAATCTAAATAGGGTGAGAAAGCTTGGCTTGGGATTGGGATTGTTGACTCATCATGATAGGGCATGAATTGCGTATAGATAAGGTCCAGTTCATTAAGTTGAGACAGCTGTAGGCTCAAACCAAACTGACGTGTAAAGAGCCCTAGTTGAAATAAACCCTGGTGAATCTTCTGGTGTCTTAGGGTAGGCCTTCGCCCTGGATTGAGGTTAAGAGTTTGTAGGGAGAAAAGGTAAAGAAAGTGGGAAGAACAGCAAGAATAACTCAGAAGCTCTTTACGGACAAAGGGGTAGAAGTGAATATCGGGACAACCCAGAAAAGAGCAGAAAGCAGATCCAAGTCAAAAGGGAAGAAAGCTTTCAGGATATGTGGAAAAAGAAGGTCATTTTAAGAAAGAGTGTTCTCAGTGGAAAGAAAGGAACAGATCAAGGAAACAATCTGCTGAGAGAGGAGAAGCTGCAATGGTCAAGTCCACTACAACAGATGCTGCAGTACTTGTAATCTCTGATGCCCTGCTAATGTTTGAAGAAATCACTCCAGACACCTGGATTCTTGATACTAGATGTTCATTTCATATGACATCTAGAAGAGAATGGTTTACAGAACTAAGGGAGACAGGAACTGGAAAGGTAAGAATGGGAAATGATACATTCTCTACTGTTAAAGGCATTGGAAGCATCAGAATACTCAATGATGATGGAACAACTGTCCTGTTAACACAGGTAAGGTATGTCCCTGAAATGTCCAAGAATCTCATTTCTTTGGGAACTCTTGAGAACAATGGGTGCTGGTTCAAGTCTAGAGATGGGATCTTGAAGGTCATTAAAGGATGCACAACAGTGCTGAAAGGAGAGAAGTAAGAGACCCTATACTTCTTAAAGTAAAGTGAACAGCACTAACTGGAGAAGCTAATGTCACTGAAAGCTCAACAGATGAAAGAAACTTGTGGCATAGCAGACTTGGGCATATTGGAGAAAAGGGACTGCAGATACTGGTCAAGAAAGGACATCTCGACAAGAGCAAGGTCAAGGATCTACAGTTTTGTGAAGACTGTGTCTATGGTAAGACACATCGTGTAAGTTTTGAATCTGCCAAGCATCTAACCAAGGACAAACTAGCCTACATTCACTCAGACTTATGGGGCTCTCCTTCAGTCCCAATGTCACATGAGAAGTGCCAATACTTCTTGACTCTAATTGATGATTACACCAGAAAAGTCTGGATTGACTTCATCAAGACAAAGGATGAAGCTTTCAGTAAGTTTACTGAATGGAAAAGGCTGGTAGAAAACCAGACAGAGAGAAAGGTGAAGACACTTAGAACAGATAATGGTTTGGAATTCTACAACAAAGAATTCGACAAGTTTTGGGTGACAGAAGGGATTCAAAGACACAGGACTTGTGTGTATACTCCTCAGCAAAATGGTGTAGCTGAGAGGATGAACAGAACTATCTTAAACAAGGTGAGAAGCATGCTCAGTGAGTCAGAGGATTGTCAAAAGCATTTTGGGCCGAATGTGCTTCGACTGCAATCTACTTAATCAACAGATCTCCATCAAGTGCTATTGATTTAGAAATTCCAGAACAAAGATGGACTTGCTTGCTCTCATTCCTGAGGTTGAACCAGTCCCCCTTTCCTCGTTAATCTGGCCTATCGCTTTTGCCCTTGCCAGAGATAGATTCTTTCCATAGTGTCAATGCTTCCCCTGGTCTTTCCCACCGGAAATTCCAAAAGAATAACACCATGAAGTTTATCCACGAAGTGAATTGATTAAGTCTTCTCCGTAGGCAAACCTTTTTCCTATAACTTCCCAACTCAAATACGACTTTGTTTTCAAGGCAAATCCATTGGACAGATCCTTGCTTTTTGAATTCACATGAGGAAAGATCTTCTCGAGCTTTTAACCAGCGAAATAAGATATTTAACATACCACTGTAATTTAGAATTGTTGATATTAATAACAAGTGACTCTTTCCTTTTGTGCCTGCTTTCGTTCTGAGGCTTTCCTCTCTTATGAGATTGATAGTTTGATCGCGAGCCTCCCAGATAGGCAGTTTGCTCCCCAGTGTAGGGGTGAACCTGTCAAGAACATTTGTAACGCGCTTAAGGTAAGGTCTCGGCTGTTAGCAGGGATCGTTAGCTGTAGAAGTCCATTCAGTAGAGGTAGGGCCCGGGACTCCTTTCTTTATTAGACGAGAAAAGGGTTGGCACAAAACCACTTTCTTTATTCCGGACTTTCAGTAAGGAATGATAGAACAGCTGATACAAAGATAGTGAGAAGAGCTGATATGCTTAAGCGTCGAAAGGACTGTTTGCTTACGTGCCGGATTGCTTTTCTAACTAGCCAGTATATAGTCACAGCTGATATTTCTATACGAAAGAAAGCTTGAATAATAGATGCGATTGTGAGCAGGCTTACTTGTCAGTGCTAGCTTGTATGCGCTTTCTATTACAGTAACAGCTTTTATGCGAAAAACAAGAAAAAGGAAAACTGCAGCTCTGCGACATAACCAGTCTTGTAGAACTGGAAGAACGAATTGACTCGACAAGGAAACCAAGTCAAAGGGTTGCGCCTGACAGCCAAGCGCCAGTTTTTGTAATCTCTTTCCTTCCAAGGAGTCCTTGTCTTCTTGCATCACGGCCTCGATCTACGCAATGAAAACGTATTTCCTCTAACTGCCCGTAAAGTCAGAATTCAACGAAGAGCACTCATTTATGATGTAACTATGTACCTAGACCGGCCTTACCCGATACATTATTAACTTGCTTCCCATAGGAAGAAGGAAATCCTACCTCCATATGATTGATTCTCGCAATGAAGTCTTCCCGTTGATTCCACTTCTTTCTCCTCTGACTCAGTCTAGCAACCCCACCTTGGTCTCGTAGCCCACTTGTAGCCATCACTACCGCGGGTCTTTGCTCATAGTCACGAATAAGCTTCTCCTAAGTCCTCTCAGCAATTCAAAGATGAGACTGACTGACTTCTATTAAGTAATCGGATAAGACTGATGCACTCACTTTTAAGACTTCCCCGATCTCCTACCCGGCTAAAAACTAGAAGTCAGCATTCTATTCTAATCTCCGGCCTTCATGCCAGGGCTGATACCTCCACCACTTAGACTGATGTGGAAAATTGATCCCCGAGTGGCTTTTTCCTCCGGTCGAGTCATCTTTCGCTTCAATACCTGGAACTGAGACGGATTCGGATGGAGAAGGATTCAATAGTTCATCATGAGCTGTCCGAAACCGTACTTCTTCCCGCGAAAACTCGGAATTAGCTTTAGCTCGAGAACCTTGATCTGTTGCTCGAACTCTAATACACTGTAGTAGCAGGCGGCACTCGAGTTCTTTGTGCCAGGTGTCAGAAAAAAAGTACGCAATTTCCAAGCATCCTAGTTCAGCGTGCATCATCTCTTGTCTCAATGGAAGGCCAGGGCCTTCAAAGCGGATTCCGCCAGAAGCTAATCCAGTGGGCTTGTTGAGTGGAGGACCGAACATGAATTATACCCATAAAAGGTCCTTCCTACCCCTATTCCCAAACCCCTTCCCCTCTGAGGGCACGGGCACACTTTCAGGAAGTAATGTAGTAAACAGTCGAATTTCAAATAGAACTATGGTGACCTTGCAAAAAAGATCTTTTCTTCGTTTGAGTGTACCTTTCCTATGACTATTAATCCTGATGAAATCCGTGAAGTTTTGACCTTGTTTTAGAAGCTTTCTTTGGCGTTGAGTGAATATTGGTATCACTACCCTGCCTTATCTTCTTCTTTTATTCATAGGAATAGAAAGCACGATTAAGCGGTTTTTCAATGGCAAGTGCCAGTCGTCGAGTGGCTGAACCAACCCCTACGGCGGATCCACGTACTGATGAATGCCAGCCATCCTTTATCGAGTAGCTTTGACTATTCAAAAACCCTTGCTGATTCGATAGCCTGAAAAAGATCGACCACGATTTTGATTTCTGACTGCCTATGCCTCTAACGATGCTTCGGGCAAACTGTAACTAGGTGCCCTACTCCTACCCCCCTCTGTTCTCACCTTCATCTCTGCTGCCTCCGCTCCAGCTTGCTCTATTACCTATGCAATCACAGCTCAGTAATGGACTGGTGAACTAAAATGGATAGCTGCTGGGAGAATTGCGACTGATGAATCGCGATTAGCCGCTGATTCCCTTGCCGTTGGATTCGTGCCTCAAGACTCTGCCACTGGGACTCGGTCGGAAGAATCTACTGCGGCCTTCTCTACCTGAATTCTAACCCCAACCAGCCATGACAAGGCTTAATTTATTAGAACCCGTTGTTGTTTAGAAAGATGTGTTATTCCTGTGAAAGTCTCGTTTTTGACTCCGTTTTTTTGAGCATTGTACACGGGCTTTGCTGCGACGAGGATGCCTTTTTCCAACGTCAAGACCTGAAACAGAGTCCTACCGCGTTAAGGGAGAGCACCCAACTTGCTTGTTGACACGTGAGGGAAAATAGGAGTCTGAGGTGGCAGGATTTACCACTATAACCCTATGGTAGTGATGGTTGGTCCCAGTACTCCTTCGAGTGCCTTTTGCGCTTAGCGTCGGAAAGAGGAGTTGCTTGCCTTACCACACCAACCACCTTAGCGCTGGAAGTTCTAGCAATGGGCAGCTAGGCAAAGGATAATTAGCTATCTAATGAATATTCATTAGATAATAGATTGTGGATCTGTTCTTAGCTCGTGCAATCAATAAAAGCGGTCCTTCGCCTTAGAAAGCTAGCTTACTAAGCCCGGACGTGGATCGATCGTGACGAAAATGGAACTAATCCTCTGTACTGTAATAGAAGAGTCAGAGTCCCTTCTCGACCAGACGAAGGAGATAGGAATGGAATTCTGCCTTGACCCTCCTGGAAGCGCAAAGTTCATAATTCAGTGTGGTGGGGCCTAGTAGTATTATAAGGATGTTGGTTTCGTATATAAGAAGACTGCTGCTTTTAGGAGAGTGATCTGTTCATCTAACTCAAAATATTGTAAGAAGAAGAAGAATCTTACGCCCAAAATTCCCATCTCTTTTTTCTTGGTTGGACCAACCGGCACCAGCCATTTCCGTCTTCCTTAATTGGGAGAGTCAGAATCAGTCTCTCTTTGTTTGGGGGGAGCAGAGCAGTCAATGAAGGAACCTTTGCTTTGAAAATGATTGTTCTAAAATGGTTATTCCTCACAATTTCTCCTTGTGATGCAGCGGAACCATGGCAATTAGGATCTCAAGACGCAGCTACACCTATAATGCAAGGAATAATAGACTTACATCACGATATCTTTTTCTTCCTCATTCTGATTTTGGTTTTCGTATTATGGATCTTGGTTCGCGCTTTATGGCATTTCCACTATAAAGAAAATGCAATCCCGCAAAGGATTGTTCATGGAACTACTATCGAGATTCTTCGGACCATCTTTCCTAGTATCATCTCGATGTTCATTGCTATACCATCATTTGCTCTCTTATACTCAATGGACGAGGTAGTAGTAGATCCAGCCATTACTATCAAAGCTATTGGACATCAATGGTATCGGACTTATGAGTATTCTGACTATAACAGTTCCGATGAGCAGTCACTCACTTTTGACAGTTATATGATTCCAGAAGAAGATCTAGAATTGGGTCAATCACGTTTATTAGAAGTGGACAATAGAGTGGTTGTACCAGCCAAAACTCATCTACGTATTATTGTAACATCTGCTGATGTACCTCATAGTTGGGCTGTACCTTCCTCAGGTGTCAAATGTGATGCTGTACCTGGTCGTTTAAATCAAATCTCTATTTTGGTACAACGAGAAGGAGTTTACTATGGTCAGTGCAGTGAGATTTGTGGAACTAATCATGCCTTTACGCGTGCGCCCGGAAACATAGGCCGACTGTTGAGCCCACTCTGGCTCAGCCGCACCACCCGGCGGGGTGCGAGCCACCCGAGAAGCAAGCTATTACAGCGAGCGGCTGGAGCTGTAGGGAGCCGAGGAGCAAGGCAGTAGATAAGATAGAAGAAGGGGCCAGGCACCCGGTGGAGCAGAGGGGACGGTTAGGATAACGAACTTGAAACGCGGAGCCCAAGCGGCTGGCGAGCGAGTGGTTAGTGGCCAATAGCGCCCTAGTTGATGGCATTCCTCTCTGCGGCTGGCACTCGAGGAACCACAGGGCACTCCATACAGAGCAAGCAAGTCTTAGGGATGAGACGCCCGCGCAAGGACCTCAATTCTCATTAGGAGGTCGAACCAAGGACCTATGGAAGTCGGGGCTACCCCGTCCCCATGGGCAACGCAATAGTGTCCTGAGGGAGGAGTTTAGAGGCCTTATAGTAGCATGGACTTCTTTATCTTCTAGGTCATGCGAAGGGGGCCAGTCCAAGATCGTACTGTTCCTCTACAAAGATAATAGACGCTCTCAACGGCTAGGCGCCACTCTCTTTCTGAGTTATTCCAGCTTCTTCATGATTTCGTGCCGCGGTGAACAAACAAAAAAAGAGGGCCGTCTCAGCGGAAGGAGAAGGACCTGCAACGGCAGAGACTACTGGCCCTCTTCTTGTTCTTAGCCGTCTATTACGAGTCCGGGAAGCCTGGAATCATAAATATGAGGGATCCAGAAGGGTGGGCAGGGCTTCCGCAAGGTTTTTTTTATCCCCTCTTCCCGGGATGGGAAAGGAGTCCTATCAAGTAAAGGCCATAACCAGCCTCTTTTTTTATGTACACCTTTCTTTGTTTCAGGCTCTTCAAGACCTTCCTCCTGCTAATCCGGCCATTTCCGAACCTGTCTTTCCCACCCTTCTCAATTCTTGCGATTCCTAGCCAGCCCCCTTAGCTTATTTTGCTTTATAAAACCACTTTCCCCTTTTTCAGCTTGCTGCTCGCTTTCTCGCTTCTGAGAGGAGGTACTGACGTGACTCGACTGAAAGGAGAGGCGAAAGGAGCCTTACTTACGGTTTCAAAGCCTGGCGCGAAGCGAAGGGATTGGATTTCACCTATGATCAGATTAGTGGGCAACCATTGTTGACTTTTTTCGTGGTGTTGTTGACGTTGTTGAAAGCTAATTTGGAAGTAGGCCTTGCTTTTCTCCGCTGGGAGCAGCTCACACTATGGTGGAGGAGGTGCCGTGAAGATCTAGGAGTGTGAGCAGTACGAGCTGAAAGGCTCCCATACTGTTTGGAGGGCAGGAGGCATAGATGCCAAAGAAAGCTGACCCCTATCTATCGTCGTAGAAGCTGTTCCTAGGAAAGATTATGGTTCTCGGGTATCCAATCAATTAATCCCCCAAACCGGGGAAGCTTAAGCGGAAATTAAAGAGTAAGGTGAGGGAGGGGGGGAGGGGGAAGAGCTATCAAACTTTAGAGGCTTAACTCGCTCGCTCTAACGCTCGTTTAGTAGACAGCTCGTCAGTCAAGTACGTAACGAGCCTTGTCTACGAAGCTCCGCTCCCTCGTCTTGCTTGCTTCTGGCGAAGCTTCTAGCACTAGAAAAAATAGGCTTGTATGGCAGGAATACCACTTTTGAGGCCGATCACTACATAGGAGCGATAGCGAAGCCAAGCCGTATAAAGGCGAGCAGCCCTTCTAGCAATAGCAAACGGCCTACTTATAGCCTTTTCCCCTTTATTCGGGGACTTCAACGGGTCTTCCAAGCTCATAAACAGGCAATTCTTCACGTTTTCTTCAGACAGTGGGAATGAATTCTATTACTGGATTGACATTGACAGATATGTGTACCACACCGAACAAGCAATATGCCGATATGCTTGATGTACCAGCCAAGCCAGCTCGACCGTATACAGTATAAGGGATTCGCCTTTGCCTCAGACAGAAGAAGAACGGAAGTACTACCGGGAAGGGAAGCCTGACATGGGTAGATATTTATTTGAACAAAGGAACTCAAACCGGTACCAGAAAGCAAAGAAGAGATGGAATTCCTGATTGAACAGATGACCGACCTACAAGAAGACGAAAATCAAATTCCTAATTCCATTCTCTAAGACGAACTAAAGGTCTGACTCTTAGAGGTCTCGATTGGTATTTTATACATGGCGGTCGGTAACGTTGGTGAATTAGGTAAAGGTACGGAAAGAGAGGGATTCGAACCCTCGGTAAACAAAAGCCTACATAGCAGTTCCAATGCTACGCCTTAAACCACTCGGCCATCTCTCCTACATTATGACCCAGAAACCTCGAGTGAATAGTGAGTCATTTATATTCTTGCAGTAAAGGTACAACCACAAACAATCTATTAAAAATGGAAAACCTTTTAGTCAAAGAAAGATCTTCCTTCGAAGAAAAAAATAATAAGAATTGTTACCATTAAAAAAACAAAAGCACTCTTTCTATTCATCTTTGTCAAGACGACGATCCCGTTATATTATTATATTTATACCGGATTTTGCCAATGAATTGGAACGCGAATCAACTACTCCCTTCATGGTCACATAGTCATTACAGAATTTTTTTTTCAGGTATATATGTCTTTCTTAATTTCATATTGGTAGTACCTATTTTTCTATATAAATTCTTTGTGGTTTTTACCGCCCGCCGGTTCGCTTATCGCCTTTTTTTTCCTCCGTTCACTTTCTCCTTTATCTTCTTCCTACCTTGCGGGGGTGACTTAGGCGCTAGGGTTAATACCATATTAGATCGAATAAATAACTCCTTACCTTTTTTCAAGAGAAGCCTGATTCTAGTCAGGATTGAAAAGATAATGACGAACCTTAAATGAAAGGTTGGTCCAATCTGAGTGCTTATTGCCTTCTTCTTCGCCTCTCCTCTTCCGCCCGAGCTGATCCGAATTCTCCTCTTAGTATAGGATTGTTAATAACTTGACTTAATGGTTATAGTGTAAAGGTAGTTCTATATTTTTTTTCTTTCTTTATCAGAGGTTTTTTCCTTAGGCCTTGGGGGGCGGGGCCTCTTTTTTGATTTTTTAATAAAAAAAGGGGGAGAGGGACCCTTTTTTATTTTTGAAGTACAGCCCTACTCTATAGTGGAGTTATCTTTTCCCTATCTAAGCTATATCAACATAGCAAACTAGAAAACTTATCCGCTTGTCAATTCTTGGTGTAATATGTAAATGATTGGTGTCAGAATTTTTAACTGATCAGGTGTGATCAGTCTCATCCGTGTAAGAATTAGGAATTCCTCTTCCAACTCGTCCCAGAATGGGCGTTATGGCAAAGAACAAGAAGAAAACCAAAGGAGAAATTTGTCCAATAGTAACAAATGGTGCCTCCACAGGTTGACATCCGATCCAACCTAGTAGTAAGCAATCCGCCAAAAGCAACCAAAACATTCCTTGGTGAATCGGTCGAAAACTTGAACTACGCACATACATACTTTTAAAAAAAGGTAAAGCCAAGAGACATATAAAAACTGGTGCTATTGCGGCTACACCTCCCGCTTTGTCAGGTATACTACGAAGAATGGCATGGATCGGTAAGAAATACCATTCCGGCACAATATGAGGCGGGGTGGACATCGGATTAGCAGGTATATAATTGTCGGGATGTCCCAAAACATTAGGAGCATAAAAAATCCAAATAGAAAAAAAGATAGCAAAAGCTACCCAACCAACTAGATCCTTGACATAAAAATAAGGGTAAAAAGCTATTTTATCCATCTCAGAATGTACACCCAATGGATTATTTGATCCATATTGATGCAATGCGGCCAGATGAAGAAGACTGGCGCCTACTAAAATAAAGGGGAGTAAATGATGAAGACTAAAAAAACGATTTAAGGTGGCATTGTCCACGGAGAAACCACCCCAAAGCCAAGTCACTATGGTATCTCCTACTACAGGTATGGCGCTAGCTAAGCTTGTAATTACTGTAGCTCCCCAAAAGCTCATCTGACCCCAAGGTAGTACATATCCTATAAAAGCTGTCACAATCATTAATAGGAAGATTACAACTCCAAGACACCAAACAAATTCCCTAGGACTGCTATAACTCGCATGATATAGACCACGAAAAATATGAAGGTAAACCACAATAAGAAACATACTTGCCCCATTAGCATGCATATAACGGAGCAACCAGCCCCCTTCAACATCTCTCATAATGTGTTCTACGCTGTTGAAAGCTAAATCCACATGAGGTGTGTAATGCATAGCTAAAAAAACGCCAGTCACTATCTGAATGACTAAACAAATACCAGCTAACGGACCGAACCCCCACCAATAACTAAGATTGCTCGGGGTTGGATAATCTACTAAATGCTGATTAAGTGTGGAGGATATAGGTTGTTTAAGAAGAGATAATCGTTGGTTCCTTATAGTCATTTCTCTTTCCTATCGTGACAACTCTTGTTCACCCACCTTTTTTTTGCGTTCTAGGGCCCTAAAATATCCTCAAATATATATATTGATATTTGAGCCTTTCTTTTACTTTTGAAGGATGGAGGGGGCGAATTAAGCGTCGACGTTTTTAGAATTCTTTCTCCTACACACCTTTGCCCTCTTTCACCGAAGAGGAAAGAAGAATCTTTCAAGCGGGCAGATACCTAAATTTCTTAGATTCATTCCTAAAAGCTTGCTTTGTCGCAGCAAGATGGATTGGATGATCAGTCCGAGAGTGCTGGAGAGAAGAGAAAGCGGTCAAAACTTCTCTGATTTGGTCACCGAGCAGTCGGACAACCCTTCAGTAACCCAGGATGACCCGAGAGAAGATCTCGTCCACCAAGCGGGACAGCGGAGTGCGATCCTTAAGCAATTGGAGGTTCTCGCTCATCTCTTGGGATCCATATCATCTGAAAACTTTTCCTGTTACAACATTAGCATAGCTAAATTTGAATAGGATGACTCAGCGTCAGGAAAAGTAAGCCCCCCTTTGCCTTGATTGAATTTGGCTTCGCTGCGCCCTGAATCAATCAATAAGCTTATTGATTGGATTCATCCCATTTCATTTGGGCGAGAGGTCCGAAGGAACAAAGGAGCTCGACTGTAAGGAGAGGAACGAGAGTGAAACGAGAGGGAGGCTGGGCTTATCCATGGGACTTGCCTTGGCGGTTAGACTCTCTTTTAACACATCCTCGAATTCGTCTCGTCGGTTGGTTGATTCTCGAAATCACCTCTTGAGAAAAAAAAGGTCCATCAGGTTTTGCCCTGCCATCTCCGGCGAGGCTCCATATCCGTGAGACTGGATCACTGTAATTCACGGAAGTCCATTTGGACCTCTCGCAACAAGTGCTCGAGTAATAAATACCTCTCCTTTTAGGAAAGTCATTTATACCTCTCGGGAGTAGGGGCTTTGTTCTGGGGGGGCCGACTTGCGCTGCTTTAGAAGGGAGAGAATTTCATAAAGTCACTCTCTCTATCTATCCTTAGAAATAGGGCGATAGAAAGTAAATATGAGATTTGCGTTGGTTTTTCCAACGAAACAAAGCATTATCATTCGGAAGGCTCAGTCAGTCCCAACTCGGACTTCCATGATGGGAAGAACCTCCGCACTACGGCGCTCCAATGAACAAGAGTTCTCCGCCTTAGTATATTTAGAAGAGTGGTCGGGAGTTACATTCGTAACTTAATGTTATGTTCACGCATTATATCTTTCTTTCCAAGAGTACTACCTGTACGTAGTCTATGTATGGGGAGCATACTTGACAGGAAATAGACACAAGCGGTAGAGAGGTCCCCCACTTCGATTCCCGCCCCGTTCGGCATCTCCGATCCAAGATAAGGGTTAAATACGTCAGGTCTTTTCGGTCCGGAGCCGGCTGGTAATGGGCTTACTTACCTTGCTTGTGGACCAGCTGCGGAGCTAACCTTTCTTTGTTCTATTGGTTTGGTGGTTGCTACCAAGACGATTTCTTTATGCCCATCAAAGAACCTCGAGATGCTAATCCACGAAAAACGATACGAGAAATTCGAAAGAACTCAGATACAGAACGAGGGCGACCCGTGGAAATACATCGGTTTATGACTCGTGCAAAGGAACTATTTCTTGGCAACTTGGACAACTTATAACGATGTTTGTCCCGCATATCACTAGGAAGATCGGGATCTTTACAAAAGGCTTTATAAAGCTTTCGTCTCAATTCAAATTTAGCCGCGAGCAATCTACGTTTGTGATCTCTACTATTTCGCTTCTCCGACATCTTACTGAGTTTCCCCCTCATCTTTTTGCAAAAAGCCGCTCCACGGTGGTAAAGTCTCATCTTGTGTGTTGGCCGAAGTGATAATAGTCACATTGAACCCTCGAATATGTTCGAAGATCTCGAAATGATCTTCCAGTTCCGGGGAGAATTCGCAAAACTCCGTTTCCATCGAGAATTGAATGGAGTTTTTCCGTATTTCGACCGGAAAATCTAACAGAGACATTACTGTCGAGATTCTGACCGAAAAATTAGACATTCCATGCCCTCGGAGAGTGCTTTGTCGTGCTAGGTCACTTACATATCCTTTGTCTTTATTTGACCCCAAGAATGGATTAGATCGAAAGGACTTTCCTGTCGAACCCCTTTGTGTCTGTATGAATTTCTGGCCGCGCGGAATCTCCATAGCCAATTTTCCATTTTTTATTATGAAATTATAGGGTGCCTTTGGTACTACTCTTATTTCACACGATCCAGGAACTTCCATAACGTTGGCGTGATTCGGTTTGAGCAACGGATCTTGACGTGATACATCTTCGTAATGAAAATTGAGTGGAAACATGAGTTGGCTTTTACAGTATCTATAGAATAAGCTGACTCCTCCTACTCCTCCTTTCCGAAAAGATCATCCTTGGTCCTTTTGACATAAGAATCTCGGCCCGCTTTCTCCCCATTAACCAATTACGTTACGACCACTGAACAAACTTGGTTGACGAACATGGTTTATGAGCCGCTAATGTAGCGGCTTGTCGAGCATTTGCCAAACTCACACCATCCATTTCAAATGGGATTTGTCCCGTGGACACACGAGCAATCCAACCCGTAGGATTTCCTTTTCCTCTTCCCATTCTTACTTCTGTGGGTTTACCGGTAATAGGGAGATCCGCGAAAACTCTTACCCATATCTTACCATTTCTTCGGAATTGTCCGCTCATAGCACGATGGAAGTGTCCGATTATAGCCCGACGCGCTGCTTCAATGGCTCGATATGAAAGACGACCAGCTTTACAACTTTTAGTGCCATATCTTCCAAAACCCAGTTTTGTACCATCCGGTTTGCAACCCCTACTACATCTGCCTTTACGATATTTACTATATTTCGTACGTTTCGGATATAGCACGTCCCCCTTTTTTTTGACTATATGAAATCCACACTTTGACACCTGAGATTCCGTAACGAGTAGATACTTCCGCAGGAGCATAATCGATTTTCTGGTTAAATACATTACGAGAAGTTTTTCTATGCTTATAGCATTTAGTTTGAGCTTTTTCTGCTGCGTCTTTTAATCGACCGGAAAAACATATACGGATTCCCTCCACCCTTTTTGGAATCTCCTTCACTATTTTAGCAAAAATGGAATGAAATGATCTTCTTTTGTTCTTCAGTTGAAAAGAGATGTCTTGAGCAATCGGAGAAGCGCTTTGATAAACAGATTTGATTTTTACTGACTCCATTAAGGTCTTAGTGTTTGTTCTATTAGACAAGAAAGATCGCATTTTTTTTACTTCGTAAAAATAAGAGTTGTACCTGTACGGAATTCCTCTCTTTCTCAGTATGATCTCTATCATCATATCTATTACCTTTATCAATTCTTCTATCCCACCTAGGTTTTTGAATTTCTCTATCAATTCCATTACCTTATCCTTACCCATGAGGTTCCAACATTTGACCCTTAATTGATTGAGGAGTTGTTCCCGGGTATCAAGGTTATTATACACCCCAACCCCATCTCTTAGAAAGAAAAAGGTAGCACCGAAGAATGGAAAGAGCGAGATGGTGGTTTTAGTTGTTCCCGCGAAGCGAAGATCATTCGCCACGCGAATGAAGTGGGTCAACCTATTTTTGGCTTCGGCCAAACACTTTTTCTCGCTGGTCGAGCTTTCTACAAAAAAAGCGATACGAGAACGTATTCTCTTCTGTAAGCTTCTTCCCTGTGCATTCGCTCTCCCCATCGTAGATGGTTCAGCCGCGCCCGGTGCCACAAAATGATTGAGAACTACGACGGGGTCGAAATTCATTTGGTTCTTTGTATTAAAAAAGTATTGCATGACCAAAAAATTCAAGGAGGGGCGCACTGCAGGGAGGGTCCGTAGATAACTCGTCTGGCCGTCGGAGCGGGACTTCTTTGGGAAAAAGAACTTGAATAACTTCGTTTTTCTGAAGGAGTCGTCATTTTCTATCAGGAACGCTATGTCATTTACAACCCCGGCGTATTTCGGATGCTTGAAGACCCCGCTGATCCGAAGTGATTTAGAAAGATTCTTCTTTATCGATGGTGATCGGTCATGGTATCCATAGCGTTGTTTTTTTTTCGGCCAACCCCGGATTTCGTTTTGCTTCTTTCGGTCGTCGAGCCTGATCGACTCGACTCTTTTCCTTGCCCCCCGGCCTCTCACTTCGTTTCGTTCTTCTTCTGTATCGTCGCTTGAATGAAGACACCCGATCGGCCCGGCTTTCCCGAATGTCGTCCACCACCGGCCCTTCTCCTTTCCGGGTCTAGTTTTTTCACGTCGTTTCAGTCGTCGTGGTCGACGAGGAAGAAAGAAATGAATGAATGTTCTTTTAGGAAAATGTAGAATAATACACCTACCGAGACGAAAGCCGAAGGTGAGTCTCGTAGGTGGACGTATCGAACCGAAATAAGATCTCAGATTGACATCTTGATACACAAATTTACCATAATAATAAATAGAGTCAATAGTGACCCCGCCGTAGAAAGAGCCGCTTCTTTTTTGCTTGATAGGGGGCTTCCATTCACCAACAAAGACTAAAAGTGCTCTCCGAACCGTGCTGGATAGTCACCCATCACACGGCTCTCAAACCCAACCTGTGGTGGATCCCGGGAGACAAAGTCAAAGCGCTTGATCCTTTGCCCCATACTTTGAGATGCTCCTCCCCGCGCAGCGACGCTGCTCGTGAGAGGCTTAGCTTTAAGCTGCTATCGTTCGGTTCGGATAAATCAAGTCCCTTTGATCGGTTCGCTCAGGTGGTCTTATCTTCCCTAACGTTCAGAGTCGTTTTGGTTTGAGAAAGGAGCCACCGGCCGAGCGCCCTGAATGAATAAGAAATGGACAGGAGAGAGAATCAATGATTCTTATTCAACCGAGTTGAAGCTAGCAACATGTTGATTACACACCGGAGGTTAGTAAGAACTGAGGGGCAATGCCCTCCTAACCTAAGTAGGCTACCCGCGCTGCGAAGCAACTGGTACTTGATTGGGGCGGGGGGCGGTTTGGTTTCGTGCAAGGCCCTCGCAACAGGAATAGGCAGTTGTAATTTTAAAGGAAATGCCCCTTTGGTTTTAGAGGGTTTCCAACCAGCGCACCCTGCCTGATTAACAAACAAGCCCTTTCTATCTTATTAGTTAAGCCTAAACTTATTAAAAACGAAAGTGTTAACGCGTCTTTATAATATTCAAAAACCTTTCGCCTTTATTGATATAAAACAAGCTTACTTACCGGCAACAAGCACCTTTTTTTCTCAAAGTAAAGTTTCTCGCTTGTTTATTTAGAAAGATTGCAGCCTTAGCGAAACAACTTATCCTTTTCTATGAATCTTCCCTTTATTGAGCAAAATTCTATCTATATTTCTTCCCGGGATATTTTCTATAATTTCAATTCTATCATTTGTTTGACAGCTTAAACTAGGCTTCATTTTAGATAGGTTTTCGGGTCTTAATCAAAATCGGTCAGGGGTGCCGTCGGAACGGTCGGTGGCTGCTTAGTCTCATCCGAGAGTCTAATCTCTTTGTACTGCTTTTTTTCAAAGAAAAAAAAAGAAGGAAGGGGTCGATTTAGGCTCCTTCCCTTCCACTGCATAGCTGCGGCTAACAGGTACTACGAGCCCTCTGTCCCACACATCTAACCAGCTCGCGTGGTTCACCGGTTCCACCGAAAACTCTCATTTGTTAAAACGGAGCATAGTGCGCTTTAGGCGCCGAGCGAGAAACCTCTCTTCTTTCGTTTCGGTTTATTCACTATCTGAAACTTAGCACTTGTTTTCTTTTTCTTATTGGGCGGCGGCGTTCTTTTTTGAAGTCTATCCGAACCGAATTAGCACTTCTCAGATCAGACTAGGCCTCCCCCGCGGAGCTGGGCGCCGGGGACCTGGATGCGCTAGCGATCGGCGCATAGGGGGGGGTTAGGTTGCCCAGGTTTCTCGGCCTGGTATCCTACACCTCGCGTTAATGATATCTACATTCAACTGTGACCCGGAGACACGGTCGAAGCACGCCCATCCAGTGTGCTTCTTTCACGACATGCTCTGGTTCCGGGTGTTTTCCAGTGGTCTTCTAGCGTTAGAAGAAGTCGTGTCCGTCCCGGACATCTGCAACGTCCTCCCACGCTTTTTTTAAAATATAGGATAAACTGAAGGAAAATACTTACCCATTCGGTGACTTTCGCGGTCGCCCTCACTGAACCGACTTGAATCTGAACTACGATTTTTTCCAAGTCTTACCGAAATCGGATTTCCTTTTCGTGCCATATTTTTTTACTTTATGGATTTCTGTCCCTTTTTTCTTCCCGGTCCAATATTTGTTCTCGAAAGTCTGAGTTTCCGTGTACTCTCCAAATTTATGACCAACCTTCCCCTCAGTGATCTTTGAACGCTACTACGCATCTTTACTATATAGTGGTTCGGTAGGTTTGGGTATAGCAGGACTTGAACCTGCGACCATTAGGTTAAAAGCCCAATGCTCTACCAACTGAGCTATACACCCAAAGAAAGATGTAGTAGTCAATTAAGATTGGTGCGGAAAAGAGAAGAAATCTCAACGAGCATCAACTAGTTAATGCTGATCGAACCCTCAGTTCGAAGCTCTTCGCCAACATGTTACGAGGCTCCAGTCTTAGGCGGGTCACCATTACTTGACTTAGCTTAGAAAGGCGAACATCTGGGCAAGGGAAAGCGCAGTGCGACTGGTCCTTTCGAACCAGTCTTTATAAACCTGGTGCAAATGGCTTTCTTTTTTTATGATATACCAATCAGAATGGAAGGCCCTACGTACATGATTGATAGAAGCACTACGTATGGGGGGTCCACTTGATGCGGGAGAGGCATGAGTGCAGTTCGATCTTGTGGTGTATTCGTTTGTAGTGAGTAGGGCCTCTTTCTCGTTGATCGGTTCGCCTCCGCTCTATTGAACGGTCTCCATTCCTACGGCGGTTTTGTCAACGAATGCGTCTCGGGACGGATTGACTAACCTAACCCTTAAGGTAAGGGGGCCTTACCATAGTTGGGTGCTCTGCTTTAGTGTGATTGACGAAGGCTAGGCTAGGTTTGGTAATACCAAAAACAAATGAAAAGAGATTGGAGTCGATAGTTGGCAAGGAACTTTTTCCCCCTCCCCCCCCAAAAAAAAAGGGGCAGCTGCGGTCGAACTCTAATTCTTAAAATAAGTCGAGGCCCTTTTACCAAGTCTACTAGATAGAAGATGATAGAGGGCCAACCAT